ATAGCAGGTCCTTTCAACTACTATTACAGCTCGTACAACCTTGAGTAATCTGTGTATCTCAACTAGTGAAATAAGTTACTTGCCTAGTGCTACTCCTCCTCCACAGAAGACTTGCTAGAATAGCTTGCATGGAGAGCTACCACCTTTCTCTCTTGACTTTGCTTCGGGTAAACTAACTTTCTTTAGTCTCTATCCTTCTACTAGCCGACTAGGAGTTAGAAAAGCCTGACTTCACGCTTACAGGGTACTAAGATTAACTGCTTTTCTCCTCTAGCCACAGACATACTTGACTACCACAGACCTCCTTTACTACTTGAACTATCAAGCCAATTAGTAACACAGGCTCCTTGTCCGGCTGGGAAGGATCTATACACCAATATGCTCGAGAGGAAGTACTGCACTGCCTGGACAGCTAAAGGATGAACTCTAAAGTTTCCCATTGGATAAGATAGAGCTAATTCTGTATTACCCTCAAATAAAGGGGATTTTTCTACATCAAGAGAAGGTGGTTTAAAGAATAATGCCAGCTGGGACAGATCTTATTTGAAAGAAAGTTAGCAACCGTTGGCTTGTAGGACTGTGCTACTGGACTGGGTTGGCTACTCTCTGTGATCCCAGCTGCTATTATCAGATAGCTAGGACTGATTCTACAGCTCCTTCACACAGGGTACGGAGGGGGGATACCTAAAGAGAAAGTTTAGAGTTCTTACTTCCAGCCTTCGTTGCTTCACTCTCCTAGGAAGGACTTTACCTCTCTATCTTATAGATGTAATAGGATTTAGAATTCTTCCTCTTAGAGCTTTCCCTCATATTACAGTACTAGAGGCATGGAGGAAGCATTGAAAGGAAGGAATGAAAACCTTACTTACTCCCCTATACCTGAAGGACATATCAAAGAAGATATAACCGTAAGAAGGAATATAAAGAAAAACTTGAGGCTGGTTGAGTGAAATACGGCATTAAACCAATACTAGAAGAGTAAGGAGGAAGCATTAGAAGAAAGGGTTCCTCCCTCATAGCACAGTCCTATGGCTTCTTAGAGAAGGGTAAAGGCACTCATAGCAAGATTCAAAACTGCAAACAGAAGACTCTAATCACTGGAAGGAAGCTAGGCAGGAGCCATTCAAAGCTTCGAGTTACCTCAGCTTGAGAGCGCTAGATAGAAGGAGTTATAATGCATTCGATCCCCTATATAGATCCTGACGAGAAGACGCAAAGATGCATCGTCTTATCATCTGTTCTGCCTTTTGCATCTTCCTTGAAGGTTATAGCAGACGAAGACGGAAGACATTGATCTAGTTATCTTTTTATCTATCCTCTTTCTAAAGATAGATAAGCAAGGTTTTTATCACTACTGGCAAGAAGCCTTAAGAGAAGAAGCTATTTCTAGTGGAAGAGGCTGGGCAAGCACATCAAAGGGCCAGGTTTTTAGTAGTTCAGGGTTGCCGAGAGCCCCAGTATAGAACTTTTATCTGACTAGGAGCAGCTAAGCCCCTACCTATATAGTCAAGAGGGATGGAGCCCCGAAAGAAGTAAGGCTAGTCGATTTCCAAGATTTTAGTAGCCCACGGAGCGGTAAGGTTCCCGGGATTGGAGTGGGTCTATTAGCACAGGGACAGACCTGTTAGAAGAATCCCTACGGCATCCTTAAGAGGCTCAAAGATCTTGAAAAAAGAACGAGTGAGGACGTGTCCAATCTGAACCAAGCTCAAAGCTAAAAAAGAATAAGGAAACACACTCTTTGTCGGAACGAGGAAGAACTGTTGACGTAAAACCCGCTTTTCCGCTCTTTCCCTCTCTTCTTTGCGACAAGCTTCGGAACCTAAGTCAGAGAGATGAGATCTCATTGCTAGTGTTCTTAGATAGTAGGGACCTGCTTGTGCCAGCAAAAAACCAGATCGTTGCCCGAACTACCCTTCTCAATGCCTGTTTTCTTACTTTCATTTCTATTGTAAATAGTAGTCAACGGCTCGCTCAAAGGAAAATCTAACAAGCCAATGTTTGCATTCGGGCGAGTGCATAGCCATCGATCTCGAGTGATCCCAGTCTATGATCTAGAGTCCCTAAGAAATTACTGTAAGATGTGAATGATGCTTTTCTTTTTACTTTCCCTAAGATGAAGCTAGAGTCGTCAAAGTCCATAGTCGACGAAGAAAGAATTATTTAGTTCCGATTCCCTGTCTTCATCTTTTCTAGAAAAAGGCTTCCATTTCTCTAATGCTATAGAGTACGAGATCAATTCAAAGAGGACTAGATTGACCCTGAGAAAGAAGATTTTTTGGTAGAATGCTAAACTGAGAAGGCTAAGTAAGCAATGAATCGCGGAGAAAGCTCTTTGGTTCCCTTAACTTAGTATAAGTAAGAAAGACAGTCCGATTTCCTATGCCGAAAGATCGATCTGGTTTAGCACTTTTCATTTTTTCTTTTTTTGGTATTGATCCTGGCTCAGAAGGAAGACCAGAAAGGTGTACCGGTGGAGCACTTTACCTTATTATAGATTATAGAAAATCAAAAAAGAAAGAATTCCCTCTCCCTTATGCTATCTGGATCTATGGTAATGAAATCATTTATCTTCTTATCGCAGAAAGATTGAATGTCATTTGTGATTAGCAGTCAAATGGAATGAGCATAATCAGAAATATGGTTTGTGGCTCACTTCGTACCTCTTCTAATCGTTGATATTGAAACGCAAAGGTCTAAGCTAGTAAGTAGCTCATCCCTAGCTTTTTCTTTCTTGGTATGTGGTCTCCTGCCATTTTTCTTTTTTATAGCACTGTAGTTGCATAAGCAGTCAAGTTCAGGGGACGGAGTTCAAGGCGAGTAGTCTCTGGAAGTAGGTTCATCCCCCTCTTGGTTGGCGATGGCCAGGTCTTTTGGTATAAATGACTTGCGATAGTCTAGCTAGCGAAGTAGGGTAGGATAGCAAACGAAGCGATAAGGAACGGAGTCTGTAGCTGCCCTTCTATCTTTCTTTTAAGAAAAAGAGTGAATCTATAGAGAGCTAATAGACTATATGCTTCTAGTACCCGAAGGTGAAATAAGCAAGGCTAAAGTGAGTCTCGTGCGCTAAGCAGGAGTAGGTCTTTGGTCAGTGCGCCCACAAAGTAAGGGAGGTTAAGACTTTTCTTACATAGACGGAAGTTTCACTTCAAGCTAATGCGTAATTAAGAGAGACTTTCACTATGCTAAAGTGCAGTGGGCTAGCTTTAGTTTGTCTGGTCTGGTATCGATGCATGCAATAGGAGTTCTAGTCTTGCTATATGTCTGAGCTTGTTCCCCTCTATACAGTGCAGGTTCGAAGACTAGGCGAAGATCGGAGACTAAACACGAATCATCAATTCCTTTGACCATTCGTTTTGAGCCTCCAATTCTTTTAGAAATGCTAACGAGGTTCAATGATGCCGACGAAGGGAACCAGCTGAAAGGTTATCAAAGGCAGGCGCGTAACATAGGCAGACTCATAGGAGAAGGCTGTGCGTGTAAATCCCAACTAGAGAGCTCCTTTTCATTCGATTTCTATACTATAAAGGGCGGCTACTCGACCTATTTGGAAAGAGCTACTCTAAAGCCTATTCTGTTACTTTTTAGTCGATTTCAGTTTCAAAGATCACTTTTCTCAGGCCAAGACCGTAGGAATAAAAAAACCACTTCTCATTCAGGAGCGGGAAACTCAATAGCATTCAAAACCGTCAGGATTAGAACGGATAGAACGGTAACCGAAGGAGCCCATTTCTTTTCCTTCGCCTTTCTTTCATTTCATTATAAAGTTCCTTCTTTTTGTTACCCGGCTTTGATGAGATAGGATCGGTAAAAGGTCTGACTCTATGGTAGCCGCCTTGATTCAATTTCCCTTAACGAGCTACGAATCAAATAAGGTTACGGGCTTCCTGCCCTAAGAGTGGGTATTCGCAATCACGAAAGTACACTCCTGTTGTCTGCTAATCAATCCGAGACAACAACAACAAAGCGAAAGACTACATTTTAGAGAGTATTAGAGGTTATTGAGCTGGTGGCCGGCCCCCGACCAAAAAATCCTATTTCGATTGTTTTTACAATTCGATGACATATTTCCCCCAGAAAGTATACAGCAAATTCTTTCTGTGAAAACGGGGAAAATTCAACGTATGGCAGAATTAGATCCTGATCCTTTTTGGACCGAGCAAAGCAAAGAGACTGAAAGTAGATAGGAGTACAAGGGCATTTCAAACGAAAGGTGCATTTCCTCAGTTGATAGAAGAAAGAGTGCAGTCCAGCGCTACGGCTTAGTTAGGGGGCTAAGAGCCATGGCTGGCTTATAAGGAGAGTCTACGGTAAGCAAGAGAGTCCACGGCACCTAAGCTATTCACATATTAGGATTGGTTAGTAGTCTTTGATTATGAGACTAGGGAAAGTGAGACCATAGCCCTAAGCTCTTCTTTAATAGCTTATAGTGCACTGAACTGGGAAAGAGAATGAAAGATTGATCTCCTATTGTAAGCAAGACCCTAATCTAAAGCCAGAATCAAAGGCAATGCCACGGGGAAGTGAAAGGTGGCATGAAAGTAGAATCAGATTCTCCGAAGCAGACTGGCTTGAATTCATGTCATGCTTGAAGACTGCTTGAAAGCTAATCCTGCCTTCCTTCTTGCTTGACTGACTTTCAAAAAAAGCAATTCCACCGGGGAAGGATCCACGAAAGCCCTCGCTTGCTACCGCTTTACCTTGCCTTCCAATCGTACTTCTAGCGAGGAAGGCCTTCTAGCAAGGAAGTTGCAGCTTTCCGCTTGCCTTTCTCCTCTTTCAATCTAGTCTGCTTTCTCTTCCTGCTAACAATCGAAAAGATATGTCCGAATGTTGAGCCTCTTTTCAGACCGGCAAGTTGAGCTTGAGCTTTCAGATGAGATTGCCTTAGTCGAGTCTTTTCAAACCTTTCACTCTCCCTCTCCCGTTGGTCGAGCTGGTTGCCCTCCTGCCTTTAAGCGAGTGGAGCGACGTGGTTCTCCTAAGAGTGAAAGTGGAAC